ATGCGTTGATTATTTTCTACAAATCATAAAGATATTGGTACATTGTATATTTTGTTTGGGATATGATCTGGTCTAGTGGGTACTGCTTTAAGTCTTCTTATTCGAGCTGAATTAGGACAACCTGGAGCTTTGCTAGGAGACGACCAGTTATATAATGTGATTGTAACGGCACATGCTTTTGTTATAATTTTTTTCTTGGTTATACCAATGATAATTGGTGGTTTTGGGAATTGATTGGTCCCTTTAATATTAGGGGCTCCAGATATAGCGTTTCCACGTTTAAATAATATAAGTTTTTGACTGCTTCCTCCTGCCTTATTACTTCTTCTTTCTTCAGCTGCTGTAGAGAGAGGAGTTGGTACAGGTTGAACAGTGTATCCTCCTTTGGCTGGAAATCTGGCTCATGCGGGGGGTTCAGTAGATCTTGCTATTTTCTCTTTACATTTAGCTGGGGTTTCTTCTATTTTGGGTGCTGTTAATTTTATCACAACTATTATTAATATACGATGACGTGGTATACAGTTTGAACGTCTTCCTCTATTTGTTTGATCAGTAAAAATTACTGCAATTCTTCTTCTTTTATCTCTACCTGTATTAGCAGGTGCTATTACAATGTTATTAACAGATCGAAATTTCAATACAGCATTTTTTGATCCTGCGGGGGGTGGAGACCCAATTCTGTATCAGCACCTATTCTGATTCTTTGGACACCCAGAAGTATATATTTTAATTCTTCCTGGGTTTGGAATAATTTCACATATTGTTAGCCATTATTCGGCTAAAAAAGAAACCTTTGGGACCTTAGGGATAATTTATGCCATGTTAGCTATTGGGGTGTTAGGGTTTATTGTCTGGGCTCATCATATGTTTACGGTTGGAATGGATGTAGATACTCGTGCTTACTTCACTGCTGCAACTATAATTATTGCGGTTCCTACAGGAATTAAAGTATTTAGTTGATTAGCTACTATTCATGGTGCTAAAATCAAATATGAGACTCCTATATTGTGAGCTTTAGGATTTATTTTCTTATTTACGGTTGGAGGCTTAACAGGGATTGTGTTATCTAATTCTTCTTTAGATATTATACTTCATGACACATACTATGTAGTTGCTCATTTTCATTATGTACTTTCAATGGGTGCTGTTTTTGCATTGTTTGGGGCCTTTAATTATTGATTTCCATTATTAAGAGGGGTCACCTTACATTCTCGTTGAACTAAAGCTCATTTTTATATTATATTTATTGGAGTAAATGTAACTTTCTTTCCTCAACATTTCTTGGGATTGAGTGGGATACCTCGGCGATACTCTGATTATCCTGATTGTTATACTAAGTGAAATGTAATTTCTTCAATTGGATCTATGATCTCTTTTGTAGCTGTATTATATTTTATGGTGATTGTGTGAGAAGCATTGGTTTCTCAGCGGAGTGTTGTTTGAAGAACACATTTAAGAACTGCATTGGAATGAGATAATATTTTACCTGCAGACTTTCATAACGCTCCAGAAACAGGAGCATTAGTGGCTTAACATACATATAAATTTCAAGTAAGATATGGGTCTGTGAGGACAATTAGGATTTCAAGATGCGGCAGCACCTTTAATAGAAGAACTTATTTTTTTTCATGATCATGCTATAATAATTCTAGTAATAATTATTAGTTTGGTTGGATACGCTGCTTTATCTTTAATATTAAATAATTACACATGTCGATCGTTAGTCGAGGGTCAAGAGATTGAGACTATTTGAACAATTGTTCCAGCTGTAATTTTAGTTTTCTTAGCTCTTCCATCTCTGCGTTTGTTATATCTATTAGATGAAGTTGGTAATTGTAGATTGAGTGTAAAAACAATTGGTCATCAGTGATATTGAAGTTATGAGTATTCAGATTTTCCTAGAATTGAATTTGATTCATATATAATTCCAACTAATGAATTAGAGCCTGGAGATTTTCGTTTATTGGAAGTTGATCATCGAATGGTTTTACCAACTCAAACAGATATTCGAGTCTTAGTAACTTCTGCTGATGTAATTCATTCCTGAACTGTACCTTCATTAGGAGTAAAAGTAGATGCTGTACCGGGACGTTTAAACCAATTAGGGTTTTTTATTAAGTATCCTGGAGTTTTTTATGGTCAATGTTCTGAGATTTGCGGAGCAAATCATTCCTTTATACCAATTGTAGTAGAAGCTATTCCTCTAAAAAACTTCATGGAATGAGTAGTTAGAGTTTCTGAGTAAAAAGTTAGTTAAGCTATAATGTGGGATTGTCAGTCCCAGGTCACTAATAAAATTTAGTACTTTTTATATGCCACAGTTGTCTCCATTAAATTGAATTTTGTTGTTTATTTTATTTTGATCTGCTGTTTTATGTATATCTGTTTTGCTTTGATGATCTAGAAAAATTTTATATCAAGGAGGTTCTTCTTTAATAACCTCTAAAGAAAATAAATGAAATTGATAACTAAGAATGCTTGTTGATATTTTCTCTTCATTTGATGACAATAACCAGGTTTTCATATCTTTATATGTATTAATATGATTATTTTCCCTTGTTACAATTGTTCTTTTTAGTTCCTCTTATTGAGTTATACCCCCTCGATGAACAAGTGTAGTTTCAGTTTTTAAAGAAACTGGATCGTCCCAAGTATTTCGATCTTACGGGGTCAATATAGGAGGTTTTATTAACGTTATTTCAGGATTATTTGTATTTTTAATTGTAATGAATTTGAGTGGTCTGATCCCATACGTTTTTAGAACAACTAGACATTTGGCTATTTCTTTGTCATTAGGTATACCGTTATGATTATCATTAATTATTTCAGCTATCTTTTACAATCCTAGTTCGGTAGTAGCGGGACTTCTTCCTATAGGGGCTCCAGCACCTTTAAATCCGTTTTTAGTGATTATTGAGACTGTAAGAATTTTAGTTCGACCTATTACACTTTCGGTCCGGCTAACTGCTAATATAAGAGCAGGGCACATTGTCTTAACTTTAATTGGTAACTATTTGACAGCTAGTTTTTTCATGTCTTCAGTGTTTTCAATACTTTTATTATTATGTATTCAAATTTTTTATACTATCTTTGAGTTTGGTATTAGTTTGATTCAAGCCTATATTTTTTGTTTATTAATCACTTTATACTCTGATGAACATCCACATTAATGTGAATAAAAATTACTTTATATATAAGTTACAATGGTTGTAAAAGAATTTATTATTCATTTTTGGGGTATGAACCCAACAGCTTGGATTTTAGCTTATTTTACAGTTTGTTGAGGAGAATTAACTCCGTTAATAGATCTACAGTCTACCGCCTTCGCACTCAGCCATCGAACAAACACACTAGGATATTCTCCTTCCTTGATTTTGCAGGTCAATGTTTTTTATAAACTATAGTGCGCAAGGTTTAAAGATATTTCTTTATTTTAAGCTTTGAAGGCTTACAGTTTTATTAACTTAAAACCTTACCAGGAGGATATGATCCTCTCCTAAGAAATCAAAATTCTTTGTGCCCTAACACCGCTTTGTAAAGAAGACTTATCTCTTTTAAATTATATTTAATCCTTCTGCTTGGAAGGCAGATGTACTATGTCATACTCAAGAGATATTTCTAATAAATTTATTTATTCCTTTAGAACGAAAATCTAATGTGCGATCTTTACACCATAGAAACAATATATTTATTATAAATAAACATGAATACTAAATCTTTAAAAAATAATAAATTCTCATATTTAACTATTAACATATATAAGATATAAGCTTGGCTCTGACTTTAAGTATGATAAAGAACTAAAAAATACACATGGTTTTTATAGAAAGAGGCGAGGCAAAGAGAGAACATCTATGGTTAAAAAAATAATAATTGTTTTTTCTTTTCGGTATTATAGAATTAAATGATATTTTGAGATGTCCCGCTAACACCAGTGTTGAAGGTTAAAAGAAAAGTGTAAACTTGTATTAATTTAGTTCATAAGATCTGGTTAACTTGGTGCCAGCATCCGCGGTTAAACCAAGAAGATTAAGTCATACATGTTCGGTAAAAAGATAGTTAGGTTTTAGCAAATAGTCTTTTTAATTATTATTAAGAAGTAAAATTCGTAAATGATATAGAAATTTAATTAAGACTCTAATACTGAAGCTATGAAACCCTTGAGGGAAACTGGGATTAGATACCCCACTATTCTAGGAAATAAATTAATATTCTTTACCAGAGTACTATGAATTTATAATATTTAAAACTCAAAGAGCTTGGCGGTGTTTTAGACTTTTTAGGGGAACCTGTCTCATAATCGACAATCCACGTAAAACCTGACCTTTATTTGCTTTCAGTTTGTATACCGTCGTCGTCAGGTAACTTTTAAGAAGATAGAAGTTAGCAAAAGAATTTTAGATAAATTCTTACGTCAGATCAAGGTGCAGCTTACATAAAGGGAGGGATGGGTTACAATTATAAGAATTATAATTACCAAGTAATAATCTTAAATAATAATTACAAAGGAGGACTTAAAAGTAAAATAGAATATATAAATATATTGAATTAAGCTCTGAAACGTGCACACATCGCCCGTCGCTCTCGTTGAAAAACGAGATAAGTCGTAACATAGCAGGGGTAATGGAAATTGCCCCTAAATTAAAAACATAGTATAATATAAATACATTTCATTTACACTGAAAATATACTTAGATATAAGTTGTTTTTAATATAAGTAAAATAACTATATAAATATCGAAATAACTAAAAACATTTATAAATTTAGTAAAGGTGATAGAAACTTATTTTACGAAATAGAAGTACTGAGAAGGAAATCACTTTAATTAAAATATATAAAGAATAAACTTTTGTACCTTTTGCATCATGGTTTAGCCAGATTTAATTCTTATATAAAATTTCTCGAAATCTAATGGGCTATTTTTGATCATACTATTAGGTAAAAGAAAAGTAGTTGTGGCAAAAACTTTTTTAGAATCAAAAATAGAAATGAAATTTTATCCGTATTAGATGATAGCTAGTTTTTTCCTAAAGGTATAGAAGTACTACGAATTTTTTTATGCTATAAAATATTTTATTTATAGTATATATATAAAGTTTAGTTAAATTTTAGAGGATAAGCTCAAGAATAAAATAGTATGTATATTAAATGTTAAATAGTTAAATTTAGGCTTGAAAATGGCCATAATAAAGATTTTGTTATAATTTCATTACTCTAATGACATAAAATAAATCTATTTTAATTAAGGAAAAAAGGTTTTTTAATTTTCTAAAGAATTAAATGTATGCTAAAATGAGTATTAATTATTTTTTAATTTTTATCATAATAAATTTATAAACTAAAAAAAATATACTATTTGCAAATTAATAAAAGGAACTCGGCAAAACTTAATTCCGCCTGTTTATCAAAAACATGGCTCCTTGTTTTCATCTATAAGGAGTCGGACCTGCTCGGTGAATTGTTTTAACAGCCGCGGTACTCTGACCGTGCAAAGGTAGCATAATCATTTGCCTTATAATTGAAGGCTAGTATGAATGGTTTGACGAGAATTAAGCTGTCTCTTTTTAAATAGATATAATTTTATATATAGGTGAAGAAGCCTATATTTTATTGAAAGACAAGAAGACCCTATCGAGCTTTAAAGAATTTAATGGACTTATCATATATTTATTAAAAAAGTAAGGCCATTGAAAATTTTGGTTGGGGCGACTGAGGAACAAAGAAAGCTTCCTTTTATTTTAGAAATCTACTAGTATTGATCCAATAAATTTGATTAAAGGAATTAGTTACCGTAGGGATAACAGCATAATCTTCTTTGAGAGTTCCCATCGAAAAGGAGGTTTGTGACCTCGATGTTGGACCAGAATACCCAGAAGATGCAGCCGTCTTCAATGGTTGGTCTGTTCGACCATTAAAATTCTACGTGATCTGAGTTCAGACCGGCGTGAGCCAGGTCAGTTTCTATCTTCAATTTTTAAAATAATCTTAGTACGAAAGGACCAGATTATTACAAGAATTTTTGTTATATTTGATTAAATATAAAGAACATTTCAAAGGATGACATATCAAATTAGCAAAGATTAATGCAATTGACTTAGGATCAATAGACATAGGTGGAATCCCTTTATTTGATACATAAAGATGGCAGAAAAAGTGCATTAGGTTTAAGCCCTAAATATGAAGGTTAAATTTCTTCTCTTTATAATGTATATGTCTGTAATCTCATGTTTATGTTCTTATATTTGTATTTTATTGGCTGTCGCTTTTTTTACCCTTTTAGAACGAAAAGGACTTAGATACATACAATTACGAAAAGGTCCTAATAAAGTTGGTATTATAGGACTTCCTCAGCCAATTGCAGATGCAGCTAAGCTCCTAACTAAAGAAATTGCAAAGCCAACTATGGCTAATTATTCTCCTTATTTTTTAGCTCCAATTTTTAGATTTATCTTGGCTTTGTTATTATGACAATTATACCCTAGATTATATTCATTAGGTTACTTTAAATGAGGTATCCTATTTTTTCTATGTGTTTCAGGTATAAATGTTTATGGTACTCTTTTAGCTGGTTGAGCTAGCAATTCCAAATATGCTCTATTAGGGAGATTGCGAGCCATTGCGCAAACTATTTCATATGAAATTAGAATAGCTTTAATTCTACTATTCCCTTTGTTTCTAGTTGGTACTTTTAGTTTTATTGAAGTTAAAGAGTCTCAGGAAGTTATTTGACTTAGTTTTTTAATAATTCCTGTTTCCTTAATCTGATTTGTTACTTGTGTAGCTGAAACAAATCGAGCGCCATTTGATTTTGCTGAAGGAGAATCAGAATTAGTCTCTGGATTTAATATTGAGTACGGATCTGCAGGTTTTGCTCTTATTTTTTTAGCAGAATATGCAAATATTTTAGTAATAAGACTTTTCTCTGCCCTTCTTTTTTTTGGGGGGAGATCTATATTATTTGTGAATAGCGATATCATATTTATAGTAAAAGTTTTATTTTTTGCATTTCTATTTATTTGAGTTCGAGGAAGGTATCCTCGATTTCGTTACGACTTATTGATAGGGCTAACGTGAAAAGGATTTTTACCAGCTTCGTTATCTTGCTTATTAGCAATTGCGATACTAGCTTCTTGCATTTATTATTAACTAAATCTCGAAAATGTAGTTTAATTAAAACATTAGCATTGGAAGCTAAAGATTAGGTATTAATCCTACATTTCGAAATGACTGCTCTAATTGTTTTTAGTATTACTTTTTCTAGGTTTCTTTTATTACCATTTATATCTCAGCCTCTAAGGCTAGGTTTAGTAGTGATAGTATCAACATTATTTATGTGTTTAGTGAGTGCCATAACCTTATCCTCTTGATACGGTTATATTTTATTTTTAATTTATGTAGGTGGACTTTTAGTTATATTTGCCTATGTAGCTGCGTTATCTCCAAATGTTCTATTTGGAAGAGGGGCACCTTTAATCTTATCAATTATATCCTTTCCTTTATTTTTTGTATCTTTATATAATCTTAAACTTATTGACTTATCAGTTTTAAATTATAGAAGTGAAATTAGAAGAACCCAGTTCTTAAAAACTTACGGTTCTGAAATAGTATCGCCTCAAATAATCTCTATTCTTATTGGCTTAGCTATTATTTTATTAATTAATTTAGTTGTTGTAGTTAAGATTTGTTATTATACTCATGCTTCTTTACGTCCATTCAGAAGGTAATTTTATATGCGAAGACCTATTCGAAAGGTTCACCCAGTATTAAAAGTTGTTAATGGAGCTTTTGTAGACCTTCCAGCCCCTTCTAATCTCTCGGTTTGATGAAACTTTGGATCTTTGTTAGGATTGTGTTTAGTAATCCAAATTGTAACTGGTTTATTTCTTGCAATACATTACACAGCACATGTAGACCTAGCTTTTAGTTCTGTTGTTCATATTAGACGAGATGTAACTTATGGTTGGTTGTTGCGGGCTATTCATGCTAATGGAGCTTCTTGATTCTTTATTTGTTTGTATTTTCATATTGCTCGAGGAATCTATTACGGATCTTACTTATATATACATGTATGAAATGTTGGAGTAATTTTACTGTTTTTGATTATAGCAACAGCTTTTCTAGGATATGTTTTACCATGAGGACAAATATCTTTCTGAGGTGCTACTGTTATTACAAATTTACTTTCTGCAATTCCATACATTGGAAAAATATTAGTAGAATGAGTTTGAGGTGGATTTGCAGTAGATAATGCTACTCTTACACGATTTTTTGCACTTCATTTTTTACTTCCTTTTGCTATTGCGGGCTTAGGAATTTTACATATATTATTTTTACACGAAACTGGGTCTAATAATCCATTAGGTTTGAATAGTGATGGAGAAAAGGTTCCATTTCATTCTTACTATACCTTTAAAGATTTAGTTGGCTTCCTTGTGGTGGTAACCTTACTTACTATATTAGTTTTGTTTTCTCCACAACTTCTCACTGATCCTGAGAATTTTATTCCAGCTAATCCTTTAGTAACACCAGTTCATATTCAACCAGAGTGATACTTTCTTTTTGCCTATGCCATTTTACGATCCATTCCCAATAAGTTAGGTGGAGTTATTGGTTTGGCTGGATCTGTTGCTGTACTTTTTATTTTACCTTTTACACACCAAAGAAAATTTCGGTCTACTGCTTTTTACCCATTAAATCAAATTTTATTTTGAAGTTATATTGGAATTTTCTTTGTATTAACCTGAATTGGCAGGTGTCCTGTAGAAGCTCCATATGAGCAAATTGGTCAAGTTTTTACAGCATTATATTTTATATATTTTCTAATTAACCCAATTCTTCAAAAAGTATGGGATAATATTTTAGATTATTAAATCCATAATAGTTACTTCCTGGGGACAGTTTGTCTTGAAAACAAATTTAAAGTGTTCAATTCACTTGGTAACTTAAAGCAACAAAAATATAATAATTTATCTTTGGTTTACAAGACCAATGCTTTAATTTAAGCTATTATTGCTTCTATGAAATGAGTACATTTTATCTAACTTTATTAAGTATGTTTGGTATTTTAATAAGATTTCTTACTCTTTCCTTACAATATAAACATTTGCTTAGAATTCTTTTAAGTTTAGAGGCTATTACCATAAGCCTTTTTATTATAATATTTTCTATATCTAATAATGTGATATTAAGAGGACAAGCTTCCCTTATTTTGATTACAATAGGAGCATGCGAAGCTAGTTTGGGTTTAGCTATCTTAGTTTCTATTATCCGAAGAGAAGGGAATGATTACGTTTCTAGATTTTCCACTTATAACTGCTAGGTTTGATTTTAATAGGACTCTCTTTTATAGCATTACCCAATAAATCTTCTTGATATCTAAAAATATGATCTCTTGCCCTGGGAAGTCTGATTTCTTTAATTCACTTATTTACCCCATTTTTTTCTTATGAAAGAATCAATTCAATAATAGCCTATGATTCTTTATCAAGAATTTTGATCTCATTAACTATCTGAATTTCCCTTATAATGATACTAGCTAGACAAAACAGTGTGAAAATTAATATAAACAATCATAACTTATTTTCTTTTTTCCTATTAGCACTTAATTTAATCTTAATTATTACTTTTTTATCTTCAAGAAGCTTGTTATTTTACTTTATGTTTGAAGCCTCACTTATTCCCACCTTACTCTTAATTTTAGGATGAGGCTATCAACCTGAACGGCTACAAGCAGGAATATATATAATAATTTATACTGTTGCTGCATCTCTTCCTCTACTTCTTACCATCCTATGAGCCTCTCAAGAGTTACTTACTAGAAAAATACTTCTTACAAATTTACTTCGCAGCTCAGCTGTTAGGGTTGAAAGGATTTGGACATGAAATATATTAGTCATTTTAATTTTTAGAGCATTTCTGGTCAAATTACCTATATTTATAGTACACTTGTGACTTCCAAAAGCCCATGTAGAAGCACCTGTGGCTGGATCCATAGTGTTAGCAGCTATTTTATTAAAACTTGGAGGCTATGGTATCTTACGATTTTATCAATATATAAACTTCTTTCCATTAAGAAACTTGACTATTATCTTTTCTCTATCAATTTGAGGTGGTGTTCTTACAAGAATTATTTGCTTCCGTCAAATTGATTTAAAATCTTTAATTGCTTATTCCTCGATTGGCCACATATCTTTAATACTTGCCGGCGTTTTTTCTAACTCTTCATGAGGTTGAGCAGGAGCATTAGTTTTAATGCTATCTCATGGATTTTGTTCTTCAGCTCTTTTTGCTTTAGCAAATTATACATATGAGAAATCTCATACTCGAAGCCTTTTCTTGAGAAAAGGCATACTTATACTACTTCCATTACTTAGTATGTGATGATTTTTCTTTTGTATTATAAACATGGCTGCTCCGCCCAGAGTAAATCTATTAGGTGAAATTTTAATTTTTCCCTCAGTGATCTTTAGATCAACATATTACTTTATTCCTCTAGGATTAATAAGGTTCCTAGCAGCCTTATATAGCATGTATTTATTCACTTCTATTCAGCATGGAGGAAGCCCAAAATTCATTAAGCCTTTTAATCAATTTAAACCTACAGGATTTTTGCTATTATTTTTGCACTGAATTCCTGGGAATTTTCTAATTCTAAAAAGGGAATTAGTTTATATATGAATCTAAAGTCAAGTTAGTTTATAAAAATATCAGCCTGTGGATTTGAAGATGAAAACATTTTTCACTTGACCATGTTTACAAAATTAAAATCTTCCTCTATTAGTTCATTATTTTTATTAACTTACAGAATTTTTTTATTGCCAATCACAATGTTATTTGTTTTTAAAGAAATAACGATTATTATAGAATGAAGAATTGTTCAACTAAGATCCTGTATAATAACCATTATTTTCATTTTTGATCCAGTCAGACTAAGTTTCAGTAACGTAGTTTGCTTAATCTCTGGTTGCGTAATATTATTTTCTTCTAGGTATATAGCTCACGATCCATTCCTTAAACGATTTACTTGGTTAGTAATACTATTTGTTTTATCTATAAATTTATTAGTATTTATTCCAAGCTTACCAGCATTATTACTAGGGTGAGATGGTCTGGGTATTGTTTCATTTGTTTTGGTTATTTATTATCAAAATATAAAATCACTTGCTGCAGGTATATTAACAGTTTTAGCAAATCGAATCGGAGATGTTATAATCTTAATATCTATTGGTCTTTTAGTACTACAAGGACACTGAATAATTACATCAATTTGAGACTTTTACCTAAGAGTCTGAATAGGATTATGCATTACTTTAGCCGCTATAACGAAAAGCGCTCAAATTCCATTTTCAAGTTGACTTCCAGCAGCCATGGCTGCTCCAACCCCAGTATCTGCTCTTGTTCATTCTTCAACTCTAGTTACAGCTGGGGTGTTTTTAATTATCCGATTTTTTCCTTTCCTAAATACTATTTCTAGATTCAAACCTTTTCTGCTATTTATTTCAGTCCTTACTTTATTAATGGCTGGAATCGGTGCAAATTTCGAAAACGATTTAAAAAAAGTGATTGCACTATCTACCTTAAGGCAATTAGGCGTTATAATAATAAGATTAGGTATAGGAATACCATATTTAGCCCTATTCCACTTATATACACATGCTCTATTTAAAGCTCTTTTATTCCTTTGTGCAGGTATAATTATTCACAATAGGTCAAACACCCAAGATATTCGTCATATAGGACTCTTATTTTCTCAAGCTCCTTTAACAGTTGGATGTATAAATGTGGCCAACTTAGCTTTGTGTGGAGCACCATTTCTTAGGGGATTTTACTCTAAAGACCTAATTTTGGAGTTCTCCCTTTATAATCCCACTAATTTAGTGATAATCTTACTAATTTTCTTAGCAACCGGGATAACAGCAGCTTACTCTCTTCGCCTATCTTTTTGCTCTCTTTGAGGATCTATAAAAAATCAAGCCTACCATGGTAAACAAGAAGCTGATCCTTATGTAAATTGAGCCACGACCACTCTAAGTCTAGCAGCTATTGCAGCTGGTTTATATTTTCAAAACATTTTCTTAGATTTTAACCCAACCCCTTTTATTTTACCATTTTCCTACAAAATATTAACTATAAGAGTTATTATTTTAGGATTATTCTCAGCCTCAATTTTATGAGATCCAACCCACAGCCCTTCAGTGATAAACAAAGTTAAATTCTTTTTTTCAACAATGTGATTTTTAGCTCCTATCTCAGCCCAGCCAGCAACAAAATTCTCCATAAAATTAGGGACAAACATAATAAAATCAATTGATATAGGATGGTTAGAAATCTTAGGTGGACAAGGATCTTTTACAGTATCTAGAAATATGTCAACTCTAAATCAGAAACTACAAATTAAAACATTCAATTTTTTTATTGTCTTGATATTAATATCCCTAATTATCTTAATTCAAATTTAGCTTAGATAGCTTACAAATAGAGCATAGCACTGAAGATGCTAGGGTGACAATCAATGTCTCAAGGTAATCATAATTAATTATGTATATGGGACGAAATCCATTTCATTTGGTAGAATTTAGCCCTTGACCCTTAACTGGATCTATAGGAGCTTTGTTTTTAACTTCTGGTTTAGCTGGTTGATTTCACGGTTATGGGTATATTACTATGGTTATAGGCTTAGTGTTGATTGTTATAACTATAGTTCAATGATGACGAGATGTTATTCGGGAGGCCACATTTCAAGGGTATCACACAGTTCAGGTTTCTAAGGGCCTTCGTTGAGGTATAATTTTATTTATTGTTTCTGAGGTATGTTTCTTTTTTGCTTTTTTTTGAGCTTATTTCCACAGTAGATTAGCTCCCAGACCTGAGTTGGGATCTTGTTGGCCCCCTATAGGAATTGTTCCTTTAAATCCATTTGAGGTCCCTTTACTGAATACAGGTGTTTTACTAGCTTCTGGTGTGACTGTAACTTGGGCACATCATAGCTTAATAGAAGGAGATAATCCTGGTGGTTTACAGGGATTAATTGCAACGGTAGTTTTGGGTATTTATTTTACTTTTTTACAAGGAGGGGAGTATTATGAAGCTTCTTTTACTATTGCTGACGGTGTTTATGGATCTAGTTTTTTTGTGGCTACAGGATTTCATGGACTTCATGTATTAATTGGTAGAACTTTCTTATTGGTATGTCTTGTTCGAGTTTGATTACAACATTTTTCTACTGGGCATCATTTTGGGTTTGAAGCAGCTGCTTGATATTGACATTTTGTGGATGTAGTTTGGCTTTTTTTATATCTCTCAATTTACTGATGGGGTTGTTAAAATTTAGAAATATAAAGTTTTAGTTAGTCTTAGGTGACTGAGTTAATTAAGTGTTAGATTTTTAATCTAAAGACAGCAAATATGCTCCTAAGAACTTGACTTAGTACTTTAAAATAAAAGATCTGATTTGCATTTAGAAAATAAGTATTTATACTTCTAGGTCATTCAATTAAATACGTATAAAAAGCGAGAAATTTGCGTATGGTTTCGGCCCATGTCTTGAGGGTGAAAGTCCTTCTTTATATTTATTTATAAATGGAGGCCAAAGTAGAGGCGCCTAGCTGTTAATTAGGAGAATGTAATGAAATTTACTCATTTAGATAGTTTATATTTTAAGGATAGTACTACGCCGGATGAACGGAAATCATTGATGTTGATTAATATGTGACTAAAAGTCTCTGGTGCTATAATGTTAGGAAGATTAATTAGAAGTTTTATTGCTATGGCTTTATCTTGTGTTGTTATAGGACTTGGATGAGTTTTGGCCAAGCGAGCAATTTCGGATCGAGAGAAAAGTTCTCCTTTTGAGTGTGGGTTTGATCCTATTAAATCTGCTCGTCTTCCATTCTCTTTACGATTTTTCTTGCTTGCTATTATTTTTCTTATTTTTGATGTTGAGATTGTTCTTTTATTTCCTATTTTAGTTAGAATGACTAGAAGGTTCTCTATGTCTTTAATGATTAGGCTATTTATTTTTTTAATGATTTTGATTGCTGGACTGTTTCATGAATGAAATGAAGGATCTTTAGACTGAGCTCAGTAATTGGGTTTTGAGAAAAAACTTGGAGTAAAGCAGGGCTGCTAACTTTGTTTTGGGTAATTCGATTTTATCCTTTTTCTTATGTTTTCTGTTCTCCCTTTTGGTTATATATTTATAATAGTAATAGTTATAGGAACTTTTCTTTCTGTCTCTTCTTTTCATTGATTAAGGATTTGGGCCGGATTGGAGATCAATTTAATTGGATTTTTGCCCCTATTAGTATATCAAAAAAGCATATCAGAAAGAGAATCAGCTGTAAAATATTTTATTATTCAAGCGTTAGGGTCTAGTATACTTATATTTGGAAGATTGATTTCTTTTAATATATCGTTTACATGGGATTTATATAGGGGTGGATTATATAGAATAATTGGTCTTTTAATTATCTTAAGTGGGTTATGTATAAAATTAGGATTGTTTCCTTTTCACTATTGATTGCCTAGTGTGATAGCCGGTTTGCCTTGGGTTAGATGCTTGCTCTTAGCCACTTGACAAAAGCTTGCTCCGTTATTTCTTTTTTTGTGTTTGCTTGAATTAGGTGAATCTTATAGGTTGATGGTATCTCTATGTGTTATTAGGGCTGGGTCTAGGTTAATTGGTGGAATTGGAGGAATGAATCAGACCCAGATTCGTGCATTGTTGGCATACTCTTCAATCGGGCATTTAGGTTGAATAATTTTTGCCTTATTACATAGTGAATGATCAATAAAATTTTATTTGATTGTATATGTCTTTGTGTCTTTATTTATGTTTTTAAGTTTATGGGCCGTAGATTTAGGAAATATAAAAAATATTAGTAGATTAAAAAATTTTAGATTTATACAAATAAGAATCATACTTTTTTTGCTTTCTTTAGGGGGATTACCTCCTTTGTTGGGATTTGTATCTAAATGGTTAGTTATTATAATTAGAAGAACTGACATTTTCTTACTTGTATTGTTTTTTCTTATTTTAGGTTCTTTAATGAGTTTATTTTATTACTTGAGTTTATTCTTTTCAGTCTTCTTAAGGAATATAAAAGAGAGGGGGATTATTGGTTTTACGCTTAGTGAAAAACACAGTAAAATATTAGTTGTAGCTGTTTTATTTAATTTAGTTGGGGGTGTCATAATTGCCTTTAGTAATTTGTTTTATATTTTATAG